TTTCTATTGATAAAAAGATCTTAATTCTTATTGAATTTATAGAATTTCGATATTTTTGTCTTAATTCAATTAAATTTCCTAGAATGGAAAATTTCAATTAAGAATTTCCTAGAATTCAATTTCCTAGAATTCTAGGAATACTATTTATTTAGATAGAGAATATAGAGAATATATAGATTAAATCCGTTTTCATTCTTTCATTCTCATCTTCTTTCTTATTGGATTATTGACGAGCCATAGTAATTGCACCTATAAAGGAAACTAAAATAATTATAGAAAATAGAAATGAGTTCAAAAGGAAGATAAAAATCTGTGGATAAATGAATCTCAATTTGTTGAACGTTACTTATTAAGTCCTGTTCTATAATCTGATTTGATCTTGTAGTCCAAAAAATTCCGGACCATGACGTATCTGGGATAGTAGTCATTAATGAAAAAAAATACTTGTACAAACAAGCGAGGTGATCCTATCGCCAATGGTCCACAAATAGGAATCATTGGATTGGAATATTCTGAACTGTTCATGAACATCAAAGCAAATATGATTAATACATTTATGGCTCCCACATAAATAAGGAACTGTGCGACAGCTAAAAAAGAGGAATTCAATGAAATATATAATGAGGATATACAAATAAGAACCAATCCCAATGAAAAGGCAGAATCAATGGGATTTATAAGTAATACTACTCCTATACCTCCTAATATAAGAACTAATCCCATAAATACTACAAGAATATCATATATTGGTCCAGGTAAATTCATTATGAAATAAAATATAAAAAGAAGTCAAAATATTTCATGACCTTACTGAGGGTCCAGGAAAGGAGCTATTTTTTTATATGATACCTTTATAATTGAATGAAAAAAAAAAAGATGAATATCATTAGATATATAAAAGAAAGTTTTTTGGCTAATCCTACTTTATTCTAAACCAAATCTTAGTAATTGGTAATGGTTCTCAAACAAAGGGCGTTTTACTTTTTCATTTGAGTTGTTGAATCCATAACTCTAACTGTTTTAATAGTGTAATCTTCAATTTCGGTTTGATAACCTGCTATTAATTCCTACTTTGCTTCCAATAAATCAAAGGGTAATCTTTCACATTCTTCTAGATAAGACATTATAAAAACTAGAAACCCCATGTGGCTGACGCCACAGATTCCATCCCCCCAAAACCATATTTGGACTGTGCCTCAATTATCTTAAATGTACTTGAACTGTTAGATAATTTAGATAATTCTAGTCAATGATAACATAACCCTCCCATTGCTATTACAAAACCGTACAGGAAACCTAAGCTTCATACGGCTCCTCTATGGACACAAATAAATGTAAGGTAAGTACTGATTCAGTATTATGGCTCTCCTTGGACCCTAAGTAAATAGATATTTTGAGAGACCTCAATTCGACCAATAAAATTCTGTCTGCTAGAATCAGATACCCTCTTCTCTTAAAATATATAAAAAGGAAGTCTGTGCACCGATATTGGCCATAAAAGGCATAACAAAAGGGAGGCTATATAGCTCAACTCCAACATAATCATTCTGATATAACTTATAACTGGCTTTTTTAGGCACTTGAACACTTTTCAATCGTTCTGGTGCATTTACTTTTATTGCTTCTGTGAACATAGTAGCTAAATAATCCCAACGTGTTATATAAGGCAAATATTGTATAATTGTTAGGTTCTCCACTATTTTTTCATCCCTCTGTGTAACTAGCCCAATATAGGTTCACAGTGAATAACATCTTCACCATCCAGAGTAACGATCAGCCGAAGAACACCATGCATTGATGGGTGGTGAGGACCCATATTGATTATTATGGAATTTTTTCTTGTAGCCGGTACAATCATATTTTTTCCTTAATTCATTATTTCATGAATTTTTTAAAATAACAAAAAATAATAACTGACAAGGATAAGAATAATAAAATAATAAGATATTCAAATGAAATTAACGGGTTTTTGGTTCCCTAATATCTAACTTATCCATTAATTTCTTATAACTCACTTTGTTTTTCTTTGACAAATAAGTCAATAATCGTTGACGTTTTCCCAGAATTTTTCGTAGACCCCTTTGCGATAAAAAATCTCTTTTGTGCAATTCTAAATGTGAAGTAAGTCTCCGTATCTTATTGGAGAAATGGAATACTTGAAATTCAACAGACCCACTATTTTTTTCTTTTTCTTCTTGTGTAATAACTGAAATGAATGCATTTTGGACCATAAATTAAAATTTATATCTGTTCTTTATTTTCTGTGAATTTTACCGATCAGTAAAAGAATAATATTTCTTATGCCAGTTATTTTCATCTAGTATACATCAAAATTGGATTTCATTCTTATATTACTTTATTTTTTGTTTATGTTTTGTATATTTGATTCAAATCAAATATACAAAACATAAACAAAAAATAAAGTAATATAAGAATGAAATCCACTCTAAATTTTTTAATTTTTCATTGGAATTGAATTCATTCGAAATTGTTAATACATATGTATTCTTGACATACTGAAACGACTGCTGTTATTAGTATCAAACCAATAGCGATTCATACAAGCTACATCTTCTAATCGATAATTGGGCCAAAGAAACAATTTGAATTTCATGAAATTTGTTCCATCTTTATTAATATGTTTGTCCTCATTCAAAAATTGCCCAAAGTTTCTTATTTTGTTTTCATTGCAAAATATTATATTTCTATCTACAACATTCCAATTCTGGGAATTGAAACAAATTCGAATTCTAAATTCTCTCCGACGTCTGGTAGATAGAATATTTTCAGGAACAAGGAAATCATAATGATTTTTGTCTCCACTCCAAAATCTGTTACTGTGTTGTGCAATGGATTTTTCAAACCCCCCTTTCTCACTATATATAGTTTTTTTGTATTTTTTATTTGTTTGGTGCTTCTTATTATCGACCAATGAAATATCCATTGAAATATCCATAGTTTGATATATAATAGATTTTCCGCCCCTTCTTTTAGATAGACAAATTGGTTCAATAAGAAATATTCCCTTTCTTATCACTTCTGCAAGAAGTGGGTCCTTGTGAATCAGCATTTCGTCTAGATTTATTTCACCTCTTTGAATAGAGGATATAGTAATTTCCTTTGTATTTATCAGTCTAAGTATGAGACAATATATCTTTATATTTTTTAGTATTTTTTGATTAAAGAAATTAGCCCATCTTAATTGAAAAAGGAAATATTTTTTCAAAAATGAATCTAGGTCCATTTCATTTTCATTCTTATATTGGTTTTTTCTACCTTTTTTCGTTTCTAATCTTGCGTAATCTTCTTCAACAGCTTTTTTCTTTTGTTGTTTTAATAGATTCAATACAAGATTTTTGTGGCCCTTATGAATATTTTTTTTTTTATAAAAATGAAAAAAGAGTGATTTGATTGGGATGATCCAAGGTTGAATCTTATATATATCAAAAAGTAGCACAAATTCTGGGAAGAGCCAAGGTTCTAAATTGGATATAGTATCGCGATTTAATGTGGTATCGTAAAACCTTTCTTGATTCATTCCCATGCAATCAAAAAAATATCTTTTTTGATTGCATGATTTTATATCTTTATCAATCATAGAAGAAAAAATTTTTTTTTTTTCCATTTTTTGTAAATTCTTAATTTCAGTCTCAGTCTTAGTATTTTTCTGAATATTTATGCCAATATGTGCATTGGTCCAGATCTCAATATTGTTTATAACACAAAGATGAAGAATTTTACAATCAAAATATTTTCTATCCAAAATTGTATTCCTATCAATAAGATATCTTTTTTCTAGATAATCATTATTAGGTATACTTACCAATTCTAATGTTGATCCAGAAATGTATGAATTTGGGAGACTTATGTATTTATAGGATAAAAGATCATATCTGTAATGTTTTTTCCATTTGTATTTTTGATATAAATCAAATTTGATTGATTCCTTGTTTTGAATCATACGACATTGATTGATTCTATTTCGCCATTCTTTAGGTACTAATCGAGACTTTTTTTTTTGAGATAAATCGTATTGATAATGACCTTTTAACCAGTTTTTCCATTCGTTCATTACATACATATGAATTTTATTATGTCTTCGTTTATAATTAAATATTCCGTGTATCATACAATAGTCTTTTAATTTATCCTTAAAAAAAGGATAGCTCCCTTGATATTGAAGTACAGGTCTCAAGTGATACTGATTCAGTAATTGGTTAAGTAATTGGGTTTGTGATAATTTGTAAAATACATATGCTTGGGACAGGGAAGATAAATTCCAATACTTATTGGAATTTATCTTCCAATTCTCTGTATTATCAGTATTTGAAAAAAAAATTTTTATAGTCAAATTTAAATTAATTTTATTTTTATTTGTTTCATCAATTCCTTCTTGTTCTTGATTTTCTTGATTTATTTTATTGTTATAAATGGATTTATTAAAGATCTTTTTTATTGATTCAAAGAAAAATTGTGCATTTATCTTAGAAATGGTACAGAACAAAATATCTATGTATATTTTTTCAATGAATGATTTTATAAAGTAGTGTGATTTACGTATTAACCGGATATTTTTACTTTTTAATATTTTCCAAATATGTTTCTGTGAGCCCAATCTTTTATTATCATAAATTAAAACTATTTCTTTTTTTTTCTTGTCTTTTGCGGTTTGTTCAATTTGATTCCTTATTTTGATTGTCTTATCAGAAAGATCTTTCATTTTTTTTTCTATTAGTGAATAATTTAACCAATTCATCTTTCGAATTAGAACAGGCGATTCGCGAAGAATCTGATTATTTCTTTTGAAATCTTTTTTATTTTTGTTCCTTTCGTATACTTTTTCTTTCCTTAATTCAAATAAGAAAATTGGATTGACTTTATCCAGGTTTTTCATTATTAGTTTGATAACTTGAACTATTTTGATGACCCATTTTGTTTCTTCTTTTCGAACTTTTACAAAGTATTTTTTTTCTTTCTTTAAAAATTTTAGAACTTGTAAAAATTTTTTTTTCACCTTGTTTTTTCTGAGTTCTTTAAAAATGGGTTTAAAAAAAAAAGGTCGTTTTCGGGGAGAACCAAAGGGAATTTTCGCTTCCATTCCATAAACTGTTAAAAAACAAAAACTTTTTTTTTTATTTTTTATTGGATCGATATGATGAGATCGTATCTTATATTTTTGCCAAGGTTTTAGACAGAAAGGAGATAGAATCTTTATCTGAATACCTTCTGTTAACCAATCTTGGGGAAATTCTGTTTCTGATAATTGAACACCACTATAGGTGCATTTAATATGTATTTCTCTATTCAATTCCTTGAAATCCTCGTCCCACTCGGGGGATTGAAATAATAGAATACGGAAAATATTTTTAGCTATTATTAATGAAGGCAATATAATGTATTTTCTAAGAAAAGATTGAGTTAATAATGTAAAACTTCTTAGTGCTTGAGCAAATATAAAGGTATCCTCAGTTTCGGATAGTTCTATCTGGCCATTTATATATTTTTTTTTATCTTTCTCCTTTTCTTCTTTTGTATATTCATTTTTCAAATCAAAATCGGAAATTTTTAATTCTGATTCTTGTTCTCTCCCCATCCAATTCCTCCAAATGATATTCTTAATTTCGTTGATATCAAAAGACGAAAAAAAAGATGTTTTGTCTAACCGATCAAAAAAAAGGGGGGAATTTAAATTGACTTGAAAGAGACCCCAAATAACTGTTTTACGTCTTTGAGCGCGCATGGATCCTTTGATTAGATTGCGACGAAAATCTGGTTGTTGGGAGTATTCTATCAAAGACACCTCTCCCCCTTCTATTTGATCATCATTTTCATCATTGTTAATAGTATTTTTAATACTAGAAATATAATTGGTATTCTGATCATTCTCGTTAGAAATTATCACACGTTTGGCTCTTCTTGAATAAATATAAGGATCTTCGTCCGCCAATTCATCTTCATTTTCTTCTTCTTCCAACTCGTCGGTTAATTTGTATGACCATCGAGAAACCTCTTTACTGACTTCTTTTATTCTAATTCCAGTAGATTTTTTTTTCATTGTTTTTTGATCTTTTTTATGTGCTGTAATTATATCAAATACAAATTGTAAAGATTTTTCTTGACTTTCTAAATCAATTCCCTTTTCTTCTGTAAAATTCAAAGTAGAATTCAAAAATGATTGACGGTAGAGTTCTACGAAATCGTTTAGAACGGAATCCTTAAGAAGTAGATCATGAATCTTATTTATTAAAAAAATTTCTACTAAATCTTCTGTATCTGTATGAGGATTCATGATTGCACGTAAATATAATTTTTTTCTCGTTCCTCGATAAGGTCCATTAAAAAAAGGATCATATGCTTTTGGTAAGCATTTTTTTTTATTTTCATCATCGCATAATATGGTTCTTTTTTCAAGCATATCCAGACTCGAGGATTCCTTATTTTTTTCTATAATTTTGATTCGGCTTCTCAATTCATTTTTCAAATTACACTTTTTTCTTTCATTGGTATAAATCCAAGAATTATAAAAACACTCGTCATATAGTTTTTCTATTCTGGACAAAGAAATTCTTTGTTCTAGCATTTTTGAAAAAGTAGATAAACTGGGCGGATATGTAAAGGATATTATTTGCTTCCCATCACTTTTACATGTAAAAAAAAAAAATTGTGACATTTCATTGCGTAAATCATTTTCTAATTGATCATTTTTTATATATCGTAATGGACGGTTCCACCGTTTATAATCAAAAAAAAAAGTGACAAAAGTTTTTTCAACCCACTCAACCCAAATCCAATTAATTATTTTCTTTTTTTCTTCTTTCAGTCTTCCCAATTCCCAATTCTCTTGATGGGTCTCCAGATCAGAATCTTCGTAAACTGGGCTATCTTGATAGCGTGCCTCTTGAAAGTTAAATTCATACTTTGTTTTTTCCTTTCCATTCACTCGAATCTCTTCCGTTTCATCTATTTTGTCCAGACCCTCTTTTTCTTCCGAACAAAGGGAAGGGTTTTCTTCGGTGGATCCCTCTTGTTCCTGTTTAGTCTCCTTCGTTTCAGAAGTTGTTTCTACATCGCTTTCTTCTTTTATTTCTCCCCCTTCTTCTGTTTCTGAAGTTTCTTTATCTTTCAGTTTCTTAGTGACAATGGGCGACGGCATTCTGCCTAAATAGTAAACACAGGTGATAAATAAGAGAATACTAAAGATTCGAGCCATATAATTTCTCAATTCTGACACAAGATACTTATTAGATCGAATAGAATGATTTTGCCGTATCCAGAATAATAATAACTCAACCCATTTCATGAAGAAAATGTGACCAATTAACCAACCAACAAAACTACTTGTTAAAAATAAAATCTTGTTGTTGCATCGAAACATAGAAATGTTGACTAATCTGGCTAAGGTGGAACTTGGTAAAATGAAATGGTTGAATAATTGAAAAATGAGATTATTCAGGAATACACATTGAATGCTGAGATTACGCATTGAATTTCTGGTAGTAG